AGCCATCGAACCTGCCCAACCAGCAACCAGAGCTGTATGCATTATATGAACGGAAAGCAACCGACCGGGATCATTCAATACAACGGTATGAACACGATACCAAGGTAAACCCATGGAAAATACCTCTTTATCAAAGATAAATAGACACTACGTAACTTTATTGCATTGGAAAAGTTATACTATGACTATTCTATGGACTCCCCTTGTTCTGAAATAATCCACTGAACAAGGGTTACTATTTGTTCTATTCTATTGGTAATAATGAAACAATTCTATTCGTAGGAACAAAGAGAAGCAGATTTATTCTATACCCGATAAGTACCAATACGCAATGGGTGGTTGATACCATTTTCTATCAGTAAATGTGTCCTTCCTTATTCCTCATTAGAAGGCCCTATTCGTCAAAATTTTCCTTTATTTCTTCTTTTGTCTTTCTTTATGAATTTTTCTAATCTATGGATAAAATAAATACGATAAAACCAATATTATAAAGACAATAAAATAATGTTGTTACGTTTCCACATCAAAGTAAAATATAGTACTTAGTTCTTTTTTCTTTCAATTAATGCCTATTGGTGTTCCAAAAGTACCTTTCCGAAGTCCTGGAGAGGAAGATGCAGCTTGGGTTGACGTATAGTGCGACTTGTCAGATATATTGGGTCATATGGGATTTCCCCGTTCTCTCCCCCGATCGAGATATCCTCTGTTTCGCCCAAGAAAGATAAATTGAATCATCAAAAATTTGGAGCGTGAAGCGCAATTAGATCCATTGTTTGGGGGGATTCACATTACTATTATCAATTAGAATAATTTATGGTTGGCTTGGTTGGACTAAAAAATGAAGTATCCAGGCTCCGTTTAGAAAAAACCCAATTGGTAATATATCTATGATTACTACTTGTATCATAAATGATTCCTGTTTGGTATTTGTAAAGAGATCCTATTTGTCAAGCGAGGGAATCTCAAACTAAATACTTGGTGAAAGGTATGAAATGAATTGAAAAAAAAAAAGAAAGTCATAACAAAAAGAAATGGTAATGGGAAGATTTGTCCTATATGTGCAAATCAAAATCGGGCGGATCTTTACCCGGAGTAGAGCATAAACCTAAAAAGATGAAAGAGACCCATTCAGGAACAAGAAAATACCATCGTGATTTGGATTGAATCTCGATGAAACAATACATCAATGAGAAGTTAATTCGATAAGTTTAGTGACTTTTTTTCTATTATAAGGAAGAAAGAAGTTCAAATTCGTCTTTATTGAAAAATCGAAGAAAAAGTCCTTTCATTAGAAGTCAGAAAAAACCTGCTATGAAAAAAGAATAGGAACAAAGAAAGAGGACTTGAATCTATACATTGATTCTTTTTTTTCGCAATTATTTTTTGAACCGTATGCGTCAAAAGGTGCATGTACGGTTCCTAAGGGATACAATTTTACCCTAATCAACCGACTTTATCGAGAAAGATTACTTTTTTTAGGCCAAGAAGTTGATAGCGAGCTCTCGAATCAACTTATTGGTCTTATGGTATATCTCAGTATCGAGGATGATACCAAAGATCTGTATTTGTTTATAAACTCTCCTGGCGGATGGGTAATACCTGGAGTAGCTGTTTACGATACTATGCAATTTGTGCGACCAGATGTCCATACAATATGCATGGGATTAGCCGCATCAATGGGATCTTTTATCTTGGTTGGAGGAGAAATTACCAAACGTCTAGCATTCCCTCACGCTTGGCGCCAATGAGGTTTTTTTATTTGAGAGAAAAAAGAAGACTATGCCTTCGCCATATGAATATTAAGTAATAATAGCATGGCACTTCGAATTCGATATGCAAAATTTTTGTCTTGTTTTTTTTTTCAAAAGATTCGATTATGTATCGAGAGAGTAGTATGAGATAAAAGGTATTTCCGATTTCTCTTATCTATCGGGAGTCCAGTTCAGCGTCACAAACTTTTTTGTTTTCACATCGAAGGGCTCTTAACAATATTTATGTTATAAAAAAAGAGGGCAAAAAAAAAACAAGATTTTTCCTTATTTGATTGGATCAAAAAGAAACTTTGGGATTGCTGAATCAAAGACAAAAAAAAGAATCAATTTGAAAATAGAAAGCAACGGAGCCATCATAGTATTTTTTAACTCCTCTGAAAGGAAGGGTGGCAATTTGATCATTTATCCATCTGGGTCTGATAGATTCTATTTTTCTCTTTCTTCAATGGAAGGTAAGGGTCAATTTTATTGTAGAGCCGTATGCAATGCACAAAAGATAATGCCCGTACGGTTGTTCAATTCTATCTTTTTTTTTTCCTATTATTCTTTATCTTTCTTTCTTTTCTCTTCGTTTCATCACGCGAGATAGAGAACTGTTATATCATCAGGGTAATGATCCATCAACCTGCTAGTTCTTTTTATGAGGCACAAACGGGAGAATTTGTCCTGGAAGCGGAAGAACTGCTGAAACTACGCGAAACCCTCACAAAGGTTTATGTACAAAGAAC